TATGCAACGATGATTCTTTTCTACAAATCATAAAGATATCGGTACATTATATTTTATTTTTGGAGCTTGAGCTGGAATAGTAGGAACTTCTTTAAGCTTAATTATTCGAGCTGAATTAGGTCAACCAGGAACCCTAATTGGTAATGACCAAATTTACAATGTTGTAGTCACAGCCCATGCCTTTGTTATAATTTTCTTTATAGTAATACCAATTATAATTGGAGGATTTGGTAATTGACTTGTCCCCTTAATACTAGGAGCCCCTGATATAGCTTTTCCACGTATAAATAATATGAGATTTTGACTTCTACCTCCATCCCTTACTCTTCTCTTAATAAGAGGTATAGTAGAAAGGGGTGTAGGCACAGGATGAACCGTTTATCCTCCTTTAGCTTCAGCTATTGCTCATGCAGGAGCATCAGTAGATATGGGAATTTTCTCCCTTCACCTTGCAGGTGTATCCTCAATTTTAGGTGCCGTTAATTTTATAACTACAGTCATTAATATACGATCATTCGGTATAACAATAGACCAAATACCTTTATTTGTATGAGCCGTTTTTATTACTGCAATTTTACTCCTCCTCTCATTACCCGTATTAGCAGGCGCTATTACTATACTCCTTACAGATCGAAATTTAAATACCTCATTTTTCGACCCAGCTGGAGGTGGAGATCCAGTTTTATATCAACATCTCTTTTGATTTTTCGGTCATCCTGAAGTTTATATTTTAATTCTTCCTGCTTTCGGCATAATCTCTCATATTGTAAGCCAAGAATCCGGAAAAAAAGAATCATTTGGAACTCTAGGTATAATTTATGCTATATTAGCTATTGGAATTTTAGGATTTGTAGTATGAGCACATCATATATTTACAGTAGGAATAGACGTTGATACACGAGCTTATTTCACCTCAGCTACTATAATTATTGCAGTTCCAACCGGAATTAAAATTTTTAGATGATTAAGAACCCTCCATGGAACTCAAATCAATTATAGACCTTCCTTACTCTGGGCCCTAGGATTTATCTTCTTATTTACTGTTGGAGGACTAACTGGTGTAGTTTTAGCAAACTCCTCCATTGATATTATTCTTCATGATACTTATTATGTTGTAGCGCACTTCCATTATGTCTTATCTATAGGTGCTGTATTTGGAATTTTCGGAGGAATTGCTCATTGATTTCCACTTTTTACAGGTCTCTCTCTTAATCCAAAATGACTTAAAATTCATTTCCTAGTTATATTTATTGGAGTAAACACAACATTTTTTCCCCAACATTTTTTAGGACTTAATGGAATACCTCGACGATACTCTGACTACCCTGATGCCTTTACAACATGAAATATTGTTTCATCTATAGGGTCAATAATTTCATTCACTGCTGCCTTGGGATTTATAGTTATTATCTGAGAAGCATTATCATCCTCTCGTTCAGTTTTCTTCTCTCCATTCCTTCCATCATCAATCGAATGAAACCATATATATCCACCCGCTGACCACTCCTATATAGAAATCCCTCTTATTACTAACTTCTAAAATGGCAGAAAAATGCATAGGATTTAAGCTCCTATAATGAAGTTTCTTATCTTCTTTTAGAACCGCACACTAATTCTTTCTCCTTTTCTTTAATGGCAACATGAGCATATTTAGGTCTTCAAGACAGTGCATCCCCTTTAATAGAACAATTAATCTTCTTTCACGATCATATTATATTAATTATCATCCTAATTATTACATTTGTAGGATATATACTATCTACTGTACTATTAAATTCTTTTATTAATCGCTATATATTAGAACATCAAACAATTGAACTTATTTGAACAGCGATCCCCGCAATTATTCTCATTTTTATTGCTCTACCTTCTCTTCGGCTACTTTACCTTCTAGATGAAATTAATAACCCATCAATAACTTTAAAAACTATTGGTCATCAATGATATTGAAGATATGAATACTCAGACTTCTTAAATCTAGAATTTGATTCTTATATAATTCCTTCTAACGAACTAGATACATCAGGATTTCGTCTCTTAGATGTAGATAATCGAACTATTCTTCCAATAAACACCCAAATCCGAATTATCATTACAGCTGCTGACGTAATTCACTCATGAACAATTCCAGCTCTCGGAATTAAAGCAGACGCCATTCCCGGCCGTCTTAACCAGTCAAGATTTTTAATCAACCGACCAGGACTTTTCTTTGGTCAGTGTTCAGAAATCTGTGGTGCAAACCATAGATTTATACCCATTGTAATTGAAAGTGTCTCTACTAATTCATTTCTAAATTGAATTTCCTCTTCCCCAGAATTTTCACCCGATGACTGAAAGTAAGTATAGGCCTTTTAAGCCTACTATAGTATTTCTAACGCCTACTTCTGGTGAAGAAATTAGTTAATTTATAATACTGACTTGTCATGCCAGAGTAATCTTCAAAGATATTTCTTAATGCCTCAAATAGCCCCATTATTATGACTTTGTTTATACTTCTTCTTCCTCTTAAGTTTATTTTTATTTATAGTTCTTACTTACTATATTAAACCATTTGAATCTACCTCACTGCCTTCAACTCCGCTTTCATCAACCCTAAAACCTTGAAAATTATAGCAAATTTATTTTCAATTTTTGAACCATCCTCAAGAATTTTTAATTTTTCAATAAATTGAATATCCACCTTATTAGGTCTAATATTTATCCCTTATTTATACTGAGCATCACCATCACGGTGATCACTCATCTGAAGAAAATTAATTCAAATTCTTCACAATGAATTTAAAGCTTTATTAACACTATCCCATACTGGTTCATCTATATTATTTATCAGATTATTCAGACTTATTGTATTTAATAATTTCTTAGGTCTTCTACCATATGTATTTACAAGATCAAGTCACATAGCAATAACTCTATCACTATCACTACCTCTATGAGTCACATTAATAATTTTCGGATGAATAAATCACACTCAACATATATTCGCCCATTTAGTTCCTCAAGGAACTCCTTTTGTTCTTATACCTTTTATAGTTCTAATTGAAACAATCAGAAATATTATTCGTCCTGGTACCTTAGCTATTCGACTTGCTGCTAATATAATTGCAGGCCACCTACTTCTCACATTATTAGGGGGAACAGGTTCATCATTACCTATTTCAATTCTGTCAATTCTAATTTTTTCCCAAATACTATTGTTAATCTTAGAATCTGCTGTAGCAATTATTCAATCCTATGTATTTGCGGTATTAAGAACTTTATACACTAGAGAAATTAACTAATGACATCACCCCATGGACACCACCCTTATCATTTAGTAGACATAAGCCCATGACCACTTACAGGATCAATCAGAGCTATAATATTAACTACAGGATTAATCAAATGATTTCATCAATATAATATAAATCTTCTTATTTTAAGATTTGTAGCCACTCTATTAACTATAATTCAATGATGACGAGATGTGACCCGAGAAGGAACCTACCAAGGCCTTCATACATCAATAGTAGTGAAAGGCTTACGATGGGGAATAATTTTATTTATCATTTCAGAAGTTTTATTTTTCTTTTCTTTCTTTTGAGCATTTTTCCATAGAAGATTAGCTCCAACAATTGAAATTGGAATATATTGACCACCTATAGGAATCCATCCGTTTAATCCATTTCAAATTCCACTTCTTAATACTACTATCCTTTTATCTTCAGGAGCTACAGTTACATGAGCCCATCATGCAATTATAGAATCTAATCACAGCCAAGCAATTCAAAGTCTCGGTCTAACAATTATATTGGGAGTATATTTTACCTTACTTCAAGCATTTGAATACATTGAAGCATCATTTACTATTGCAGATTCAGTTTTCGGATCCACTTTTTTTGTAGCTACTGGATTTCATGGCCTTCATGTTATTATTGGTACTTCATTCTTAACTATTTGCTTTATCCGCCTTTTCAATTGTCACTTCTCATCTAATCATCACGTAGGATTTGAAGCAGCTGCCTGATATTGACATTTTGTTGATGTAGTTTGATTATTCCTTTATGTTTTCATTTATTGGTGAGGAGGCTAAATTTTCTTAATATAATAAGTATATCTGACTTCCAATCAGAAAGTCTAGATTCTAGAGAAAATAATTTTTACTTTATCATTAATCTCCACTTCAACTCTTTTAATTTGCCTTATTGTTATAATTTTCGCATCTATTCTGTCAAAAAAAACAATTCTAGATCGAGAAAAAAACTCCCCTTACGAATGTGGGTTTGATCCTAAGGGATCAGCACGTCTTCCATTTTCCTTACGATTTTTTCTTATTGCTGTAATCTTTTTAATTTTTGATGTAGAAATTACCTTGCTTCTTCCTATTGCATCAATTTTTAATATTACAAATATCTTTTCCTGACTTTTTACAAGAACATTATTTTTACTAATTCTTCTCCTAGGCCTTTATTATGAATGAATTCAAGGAGCTTTAGAATGATCAAATTAATCAAGACCATAGTCAATATTAATGACATATGAGTTGCATTCATAAAGAGTTCATCAGAACTGGTTTTATTCTTTATAATAAATTAGAAAGCGATTATTTGCATTTAGTTTCGACCTAAATCCTTGGCTTCAATATAAGCCTCTAATTAATTGGTAGAAGCCAAAATAGCGGCATATCACTGTTAATGATAATATTGAATTTACTCATTTCCTACCAAGAAGGAATATCAAGAAAACTAAAAAGCTTCTAACTTTTTTTTAAGCGGTTAAAATCCGTTTATATTCCTAATTTTTATAGTGTAAATAACACATTACATTTTCATTGTAAAGCTGAAATAATTTTTTTCTAAAAATACCACTCTTTTCTTTTTTTTTTATATTAAACTCAAAGTAATAACTTACATCTTAAGCTCCACAAACTAACATTTTCTTTAAACTATTTGAGTCTATTCACAGATAATTTTATCTCCTTTGCTGCTTCAAAGCAATATTCTTTATAAATTATATGAATTAAATGTATAAAAATAAAATAATAATTACTCTAATGATAAATATTTTTATAAAAACTTTTACCCTATTTAACTGAAAATTATTTAAAATTATAAACATTTTATATAATATAAAATAAATTCCTTGAGCTCCAAAAAATTCATACCAGCCTTTATCCCCTATTCTAGATACAAATCCTCCACTTAAAAATGAAATTTCTCTATTTTTTAAACTTCTTAATAAAGGTATAAACCACATAGACCCCCTGAACACTACAATATTATAATTATTTATTCTCTTTAACTTATAAACAGTATTTATTATATTTAATATATATCCTATAAATCCTCCTAGCCCACTAATTAATAAAGTTAAACTTTTTATAAAAACTCTTATACAAATTATATAAGGCTCAGGAAAAAGAACTCAAGATAATCTAGCTCCTGCTAAAACTGCACCTATGCCTAATATTCTCATAGAATTTACTATAATTTGATCTTCATCACTTACTCCAGATAAGCATACTAAATTAAATTCTCCCCTAAGAGTATAGTAAATTAAACGCAAAGTGTATATTACAGTTAATCCTGTTGCCAAAATATATAATAATAAAGCAATAATATTAATTCACGTTATATAAGCAACTTCAAGAATTAAATCTTTAGAATAAAACCCAGCTAAAAACGGAAATCCACATAAAGCTAAATTAGCAATTGTTATATAAGATACTGTTACAGGTATAAAATTAACTAAACTTCCTATACACCGAATATCCTGATAGTCTCTCACTCTATGAATAACTACTCCAGCACACATAAAAAGCAAAGCTTTAAATAAAGCATGCCTTAATAAATGAAAAAAAGCTAAATTTGTATAACCCAATGATAAAATTCTTAATATAACACCAAGCTGCCTTAAAGTTGAAAGTGCAATAATTTTTTTCAAATCATATTCAAAATTAGCTCCTAATCCCGCTATAAATATAGTTGTACATGAAAAAATTAAAAGAACCCTTTGAACCTTAGACCCCTCTAAAGCAGGACTAAATCGAATTATCAAATAAACTCCAGCCGTAACAAGTGTTGAAGAATGAACTAAAGCTGAAACCGGCGTAGGAGCCGCTATAGCGGCCGGAAGCCACGCCGAAAAAGGAATTTGAGCACTCTTTGTTATAGCAGCTAACATTAATAACAATTTAAATGTTAACCAATTTTCGTCATCTATATAAAACCTATATAAAAAAAAATTTCACCTTCCTAATATTCTTATAAGTCCGATTCTTAATAAAATAGCAACATCTCCCACCCGATTTGAAAGAACAGTCAATATACCGGCATTAGCAGACTTCTCATTTTGATAATAAATTACCAAAGCATATGACACTAAACCTAAACCATCTCACCCTAAAAGAATCCTAATTAAATTTGGTCTTAAAACTATAAACCTCATGGACGCAACAAAAGACAATACAAGATATATAAATCGCCTAAAAGTATGATCGCCCCTCATATATCTTCCCCTATAAAATAAAACCCTCCTAGAAATTAAAAACACAAACGATAAAAACAACAAAGAAATTCAGTCAAAAACCACTGTAAAAGTAATTAATGATCTACCTAATCTTATTAATTCTCACTCAATAATATCAACCACTTCTCTATTTAATTTTCTAATACCAACAATACCACAGTAAATAGAACCTACACCTAAGCCAATTATTATAATTTCATGTAAAGAAACCTTTCAAACCATCCTCTAAATGCTAACGCCACAAAAATTCTTAAAATTCTTAATTATTTAAAGGTTAAAAAAATTAAACTATTACTAATCTTCTATTTAAAATCAAAACATTTAAAGGTAGCCAATGTAAAAATAATACTAAATACTCTTGAACCTTACCCGAACAACATGAATATAAACAATTATAAAAAGAACCATGTTGTCTTAACCTATATATATATAAAGTATAAGCTGCTCTAAAAAAAGATAATAAACTTAGACCTAATATACTAATCTTTCTTCATCTTAAAATACCAATTATTAATCTAATTTCACCAAGTAAATTTAAAGAAGGAGGACTTGCTATGTTTCTAATACTTAATAAAAACCACCACAACCCTATAGAAGGTATAAATGATAACAAACCCTTTCCAACTAATAACCTACGTCTCCTAATTCGCTCATATACAATATTAGCTAAACAAAATAATCCAGAAGAACATAAACCATGTCCAATTATTACAATAACTCCTCCTCTTAAACCTCATCAACCAAAATTTATAAATCCACATATAACTAACCCTATGTGAGCAACAGAAGAATAAGCAATTAAAGATTTTATATCGACTTGACGTAAACAAGTTAACCTAATAAAAACTCCTCCAATTAAACCTAATCTAACCCAAACCCAACAAAACTTCATTCTTATTTTTTGAAAAATAATTATTACTCGAATTAAACCATACCCTCCTAATTTTAATAAAACTCCAGCTAAAATTATTGATCCGGCAACTGGAGCCTCTACATGAGCTTTAGGTAATCATAAATGAAATATATATATAGGAAGTTTAACTAAAAAAGCTAATACTCTAGCAAAATATCATATGATCCCAACTGACCCTCCTAAATAAACAGATTCACTTAAATTTATAATTAATCTACCATTATAATAATAATATGATAACAAAGATCTTAATAATGGCAAAGAAAAAGTTAATGTATAAAAAAATATATAGATTCCAGCTTGAATTCGCTCAGGCTGATAACCTCACCCTAAAATTAAAATTAAAGTAGGAATTAAAGACATTTCAAATCTAATATAAAATAATAAATAATCTATAGAAGAAAAAGTAATAACAAGAAACAATAATAATAGAACAATCACTATAACAAACCTATAATGAAAATTACCTAAATCTTTAATCTTCTGCCTAGAAAGTATAATCAAAGATATAATTCACAATCTTAAAAAAATCATAATAAACCTTAAATAATCTATTCCAAACATATAGCCAAGTTCATAAACATAAAAATCATGGCAACAACCCAAACCCATAATAAATCTTAAAATTAAAATACCAATTTGAATAATACCTCACTCCCTATAAAATTTTATCAAAAAAATTAAAGGTAAAATAATTTTTAACATTCCAATAAATTAAACCTCATAAATCGATCATTCCCATGTCTCCGAACAATAAGAACCAATAAAGATAAACCCAAAGCCCCTTCACAAGCCGCTAAAGTTAAAAAGAATAAAGAAAAATAAATCTCTCTCCCTACTCCTCTTAACTGAACACTTAAAAGTAAAAACACCCCTAATATTATAAATTCCAGCCTAAGCAATGAATTTAACAAGTGCTTATGGTAGGAAATAAATCTCCATAGTCCACAAAATACTATAAAAAAAGACCTTACAACTCAAATATTAACAAAATTTATCATTAGTTTTAATAGTTTAAATAAAAACTTTGGTCTTGTAAACCAAAAATGAAATAACTTCTTCTTAAAACTTCAGAGAAAAAACTCCTTTTATCTTTAATTCCCAAAACTAATATTTTACTTAAACTATTCTCTGATATGACCTTATTAACTATCCCAACAATATTTATCTTATCTTACTTATTCACCCGCCTATCTCACCCTCTTTCCATAGGTTTAACTCTACTATTACAAACAATTGTGATCTCCCTATCAACAGGCATATCAACTTACTCATTCTGATTTTCATATATTCTATTTATAATTTTTCTAGGAGGAATGTTAGTTCTATTTATTTATGTTGCTTCTTTAGCCTCAAACGAATTTTTCTCCTTCTCTATTATTAATTTTACATTTTATTTTCTAAGCTTTTGTTTACTCACCTTTATCTGCCTAACTTTAGATCCTATTTTAACATCTAATCCTTCTCTACTACCACATTCATCCATTCACTCACACTTATCTACCCCTCAAATCACTAGATGAATTTACAGAAATACTTCAATATATTTCACTTTATTTATTATCCTTTACCTTCTTCTTACACTAATTGTAGTAGTTAAAATTATTAGCCTTTTTAAAGGACCTTTACGTTTAATAAATTAATGATAATTCCCTTACGAAAATCCCATCCTCTATTCAAAATTGCCAATAATGCTCTAGTTGATATACCACTTCCTAGAAACATTTCTACATTCTGAAATTTTGGCTCATTATTAGGATTATGTCTTGTAACACAAATCATAACTGGTTTGTTTTTAGCTATACACTACACAGCCCACATTGATCTTGCTTTTTCTAGAGTCGCTCATATTTGCCGAGACGTAAACTATGGCTGACTACTTCGAACCATTCACGCCAATGGCGCCTCATTCTTTTTCATCTGCCTTTACATTCATATTGGACGAGGAATATACTATGGATCATATATAATTTTTCATGCATGAATAATCGGGGTTATTATCTTATTTATAACCATAGCAACAGCCTTTTTAGGCTACGTCCTTCCATGAGGACAAATATCATTTTGAGGAGCAACTGTTATTACTAATCTTTTTTCAGCAATCCCGTATATTGGTACAGACCTAGTTCAATGAATTTGAGGAGGATTCTCAGTTGATAATGCCACATTAACACGATTTTTTACCTTCCATTTTGTCCTACCTTTTATTATTGCAGCAGCTACCTTAGTACATATTTTGTTCTTACATCAATCTGGAGCTAATAACCCATTAGGCATTTCTAGACAAATAGACAAAATTCCATTTCACCCATACTTCACATTTAAAGACATCGTAGGATTTGTTATTATATTATCAATATTACTTTTCTTATCACTACTAAATCCATATCTACTCGGTGATCCAGATAACTTTATCCCAGCAAACCCCTTAGTTACTCCAGCTCACATTCAACCAGAATGATATTTCTTATTTGCCTACGCAATCCTTCGCTCAATCCCTAACAAACTAGGAGGCGTAATTGCCCTAGTAGCCTCCGTGGCAATTCTAATAATTCTCCCATTCACTCATATATCAAAATTTCGTAGACTTACTTTTTATCCTATAAATCAATTTATATTTTGATGTTTAGTATCAATTCTAATCCTCCTCACATGAATTGGAGCTCGCCCAGTAGAAGATCCATATATCATCACAGGCCAAATATTAACAATCCTTTACTTCTCCATATTCATTTTTAATCCACTTTTACTAATATGGTGAGATAATATATTGAAATGATTATTTAGTTTATATAAAACAGATATTTTGAAAGTATCCATAAAGAATATAACTTCTTAATAATCGCTAATATATTATTTTAATTATATATTTAAATATATACAAAACAAAATATTTTCAATCCTAAAAAAAACACTAAATAATTAATTGAAACTGGTAAAAATCTCTTTCACGCTAAATACATTAATTTATCATACCGCAACCGAGGTAAAGTACCACGAATTCATACAAAAATAAACGCAACTATTACAGACTTTAAATAAAATCTAAACCTACAAGGCCTTCTTCCTAAAAAAATAATTACAAATAATACTCTTATAAATAAAATCCTAGCATACTCAGCTATAAAAATTAAAGCAAATCCTCCTCTTCTGTATTCAGTGTTAAACCCAGATACTAACTCAGATTCACCCTCTGCAAAATCAAATGGTGTACGATTAGTCTCAGCTAAACATGAAGCAAACCAAATTAACCCAAGAGGAATAGAAATTATAATAAATCACATATTTATTTGGTATTTAGAAAATAAATCAAGACTAAATCCACCCACTAAAATAATAAAAGATAATAAAATCAAAGCCAACCTTACTTCATAAGAGATAGTCTGAGCTACCGCACGCAACCTACCAAGAAGAGAATATTTACAATTTGAAGACCAACCAGCTACTATAGTCCTATAGACTCCTAATCTCAAACAACAAAAAAAAAATAATACCCTTATATTAAACCTAATTATTCCAGTCTCATAAGGTATTACCACTCATACCAACAAAGATAAAAACAACCTAATTACAGGAGATATATAATAAGCCAAAAAATTTGATATTACTGGTAATGTTTGTTCTTTAGTAAACAATTTAATTGCATCAGAAAAAGGCTGCAATACTCCCAAATACCCAACTTTATTAGGACCCTTACGAATTTGAATATATCCTAAAATTTTACGCTCAAGTAAAGTTACAAAAGCAACACCCACTAATACACAAATAATTAATAACAAATAATTCACCAACTCAACTAATATCACAAAACAATTAGCTACTCTAATCACTTTACTATTTATAGACATTTAACTCTATTTTCCTAGATCCTAAATCTAGTGCATATAATCTGCCAAAATAGCCTTTCATTACCATAAAATTATTTTAGTTATTCAATCCTTTCGTACTAAAATAACTTTTTTTTTTCAAAAGATAGAAACCGACCTGGCTCACGCCGGTCTGAACTCAAATCATGTAAAATTTTAAAGGTCGAACAGACCTTCCTTTTATAGCAGCTACACCATAAAGACATTTTAATTCAACATCGAGGTCGCAAACTTCTTTTTCGATAAGAACTCTCAAAAAAAATAACGCTGTTATCCCTAAAGTAACTTAATCTTTTAATCCTTAAAAGGGATCATTTACACCTATTCACCTATAAATGATTATAAACCTATACAGTTAAATTTACTTATATACATGTCGCCCCAACAAAATATATGATTTAAACTAAACTTTTATACTTTAATAATTTAATCAAATTTAAATATAATATAAAGCTTTATAGGGTCTTATCGTCCCATTGAAAAATTTAAGCCTTTTCACTTAAAAGTTAATTTCAATTTTTAAAATAGAGACAGTTTTTCTCTTGTCCAACCATTCATACAAGTTTTCAATTAAAAAACTAATGATTATGCTACCTTTGCACGGTCAGAATACCGCGGCTCTTAAACAATATCCAGTCAGTGAGCAGGTTAGACTATAAACACCTTCTAATAGCCATGTTTTTGATAAACAGGCAAAGAAAAAAATTGCCGAGTTCCTTTACTTTATCATCAAAATTAATTATATATACTTATTATTTTACTTTCTCTTATTTAAACATAAATTTAATTATACTAATAAACTCATTATTCCTTAATATAAATTATTTCTAATAATATTCTGATAAAACCTAAAGTCTCATATATAAATCCATTTAAATTTTTTTCTTTATGTTAAAACACTATTTAACCATAGCTACTCTTAAGCCTAGAAAAACTAATTTTAAAAATCTAACTATTATAAATATTTTATTGAATAAGAAGCTAATCCCTCCTACCCTTAACTTTATAGAAATCTACTCTATAAGTCTAAATTATATTTATTTTTCAGAAAACCAGATATTAAAACTCGTATGACATTTCATCTTTAATTTCACTTTTGAAATTTTTATGTTACAAAAACTTCTAAATATAATTAGCTATTTTTATTTCGGGACTATTATAATATTTAAACAATTTAGAATTTCCCTGATACACAAGGTACAATATTTTACATCTACTAATATCACTTTAAATAAATATTTCAAATTTCCATTTCAGTACTCTACTCTATCACCTTTACATTTATAAAATTTTAATAACCTCTACTAATTTATCACTATATAATTAATTTTTTCACCTCTTAATTTTACCCAAAAAATATAATAATTTATTAAAATTATCAAAGTAAACCGACTTGAACGATTAAACCTTCTCATTGTAAGTGAGATGCTATTCTATTTTAGCTATACTTTGATTTTAATCTAGGTTCACTTTCCAATAAACCTACTATGTTACGACTTATCTCATCTATATAATGAAAGCGACGGGCGATATGTACATGATTTAGAGCTTATGTCTCTTAAGCATATTAAACTTATATTACAATCAAATCCTCCTTCCAATTAATCATCTTCCATTAAATATCCATTATAAATAAAATTTATTGTAACCCATTTTAACTCACTTATAAGCTGCACCTTGATCTAATTTCATTAATTCAAATTATATTTATTAATAATTCTTTTCTCTAAAAATTATCTGTTAATGACGGTATACAAACTATATAAAGTAAGTAAGATTTTACGTGGTTTATCGATTAAAAAACAGGTTCCTCTGATTAGACTAAATCACCGCCAAATTCTTTAAATTTCAAGAACATATCTATTAATAATCCGGTATTTATATTTATTTATTAGTATAATAGGGTATCTAATCCTAGTTTAAATCTAAAATTTTTTAGCTTCAATATAAGTTAAGACATTCATCTATATTTGAAAACAACCTAATTTCACCTTTTATTTTATTAGATTATAAACCTTAACTACTCATTTAACTAATAACCAAAACTTTCTACTCAACCTTAAAGTCTAACCGCGACTGCTGGCACAAATATTTAATCAGGTTTTAAATCACTTACTAAATCACACTTTAATGTATTAATTTAATTCTATATGCTGAGAATTTATAATCTTGTCGACAAATATTCTAATTTACTATTATAAATTGTTTATAACAATTTAGTCAACATTTATACTCTTAATTAATCTCATACAATTTTAATGATAAATAATAGAAAACAAAGAAAGAATCAAACTTTTTTAAAAAAAAAATTCATAATTAAACATTTAAATCTATATAACAATATAAACTTAAAATTTAAGAACTTATATTTAAAGAAAACATTACATTTAATTAATATATATATATATCTAGATAACTTACTATAAATATAATTATATATCCACTATATAAAACCTCCTGCCTTATATATATTTAAAATATAATAAAATAAACAATATAATAATATAAAAAATATCTCTAAAATAAAAATTAAAAAATACAAAAAACGAAATTCCTTTGTATACCTCAAATAATTAAGTTATACTACTACATTTCCAAAAAAAATTTCAATTAATAATATTTAATTATATACCTCTAATAATATAAATTAATTCACAAGTTAATCCCAAGCTCCTAGTTTCTGCCTTTTACTCACTGCGGGGTAAGATCAGAAACTAGGGACCGCAGGGATTAACTTGTAATATAAAGGGGTAAATAAATTATAATTTAACTTAATTGTATATAAATGTAAATTAAAATAATTAAAGAAAAAGAATTTAAAAAAATTTAATTATAACAAATTTATTTGTATATATAATATACATATATATATGTATATATGTATACATTCACATATACATACTTACACACGAATAACATAATCTAATATATAACCTAATTAATCCAGTAATTAATCACAGTACATCATTGTTTTATATCTTTTTCTATTTACTTTTTTATTTCCACCGAAACCATACATTACTCTATATAACAAAATATTATTTAACATCATATCTAATATAGTGCCTGATTTAAAAGGATAGCTTTGATAGAGCTAATAATGTATTATTTATACCTATATTATACGTAATGGAATCACACCAATTCTAAAAAGATCAAAACTTTTCGTGCCCTTTACACCAACGAATAACCCTTAAAAGATAAGCTAATATTAAGCTAATGGGCTCATACCCCGTAAATGAAAGTTCCAATCTCTCTCTTTTTAATGTTCTTTCCGATTTCATCTTTATTTTTTATTTTTTTTCTTTTATCTGGATCTATTTTATCAATTTCCTCCTCCTCTTGGTTTGGAGCTTGAATTGGATTAGAATTAAATCTTTTATCTTTTATCCCCCTTATTACTATTAAAATAAACCCATACTTTTCTGAAGCAGCATTAAAATATTTTCTTATCCAAGCCTTGGCATCAACAATTATTATCTTATCAAGATCTACTTCTATACTTCTTCCTAACTTATCATCGCTTCTTCTTCTCCTAGCTTTACTCTTAAAGCTTGGCGTTGCCCCTTTTCATTTTTGGTTTCCCCAAGTTATAGAAGGCCTATCATGACCTCAAACTCTCATTCTCATAAGAATCCAAAAACTAGCTCCTATATTTTTAATCTCATATTTAATAACCAATATAATATTAATAAAAATTTTAATTCTTTTCAGAATTTTTTCAGCATTAATTGGAGCTATTGGCGGATTAAATGTTCTTAAATTACGAACCATCTTAGCCTACTCATCTATTAATCATATATCTTGAATATTAATTGCTATTTCAATTAATGACATATTATGACTAACATACTTCCTATTTTATGTTCTTATCTCCTCTTCTATTATCTTTCTTTTTAATAAAATTCAAGCATTCTCTATCTCAGATATCTTAAATTCAAACTTTAAAACCTCTTTCTATTCTTTATCTTTACCCCTAGCACTCCTTTCCCTCGGCGGGCTACCGCCCTTTTCGGGTTTTATTCCTAAATGAATAATAATTCAAATTCTTATATTAAATAATATATTTATCCCTTTATTTTTCTTACTTATTTCTGCCCTAATCACATTATATTTCTATTTGCGAATTTTAATTCCATTCTTACTAATACAAAATCTTATGATATGTTTTAATATAAAATTAACCCCATACTTTTATAATCTCCCCTTTACCCTTGTTTACTTATTTAATTCTTTAGGTTTAATTTTTCCAGTTCCATTTCTTTTTCTATAGGATTTTAAGTTATTAAAACTAAAAGCCTTCAAAGCTTTAAAAAAAAGTAAATCCTTTTAAATCCTAAGCTCTAGTGTTATCTTTCCAACACATCTTTAGATTTGCAATCTAACGTTATAAGTTTTACTATAGAACCTAATAAGAAAGTTTAATACTTGTTAATAAATTTACAATTTACCGCCTACACCTCAGCCATCTTATC